ACTATCTTTGGGATCTGATTCTACACCGCTGCTCAATAACTTAGGGGATCGACTCTATTACATAAGTTGATTCCTAAACTTTTATCTCATATCGTGACATAAGTAAGCAGTTCTTATTGTATCGGCCCAAAACCTCACTAATTGATCTTTACGATGCTTATTCTATCAATTTAGATCCTTTCTTTATCCATCGATTAAAGGATCTAGGCATATTTATTTCTTCATATTTCGACTTCTATGAAGTTTCTTTCTTTTTACTTTTTATTTGCTACAGCTGATAAAAATCGTTGTTTTGGACACGATAAATATGATATGTAGAAAGCCTATTTTCTAGTATTTATTAGTTATTAGCGGATTTGTTCTTTCTTTCCTTTTTTTTCTTTCTATAGTGGAGATAGTCGCACGTAATGACAGATCACGGCCATATTATTTAAAGCTTGTGGTAAGAAAGGGTTTCGTTCTAATGCCCTAAAATAATATTCCAAAGCTTTCGTATGTTCTCCATTCCTTGTGTGGATAAGGCCTATGTTATAGAGTATATAACTTCTATCATAGGGATCAATTTCTAGTCGCATAGCTTCATAATAATTCTGTAAAGCTTCCGCATAATTTCCTTCGGATTGAGCCGACATCCGTTACGGTCGTCATTCGATTCAAAGAATCTCCGTTCCAGAACCGTACGTGAGATTTTCATCTCATACGGCTCCTCCTTTTTTATTTTTTATGTGCATAATGAGAATAATACATGAAATCAAAAAGATTGAAATTATTTCATTATGAACCGAACGGGGCTAATGTTTTTACAAGAAATCTCTAGCCAACCTTCCTGTAAAAGATCTTTTCTTAATATCAAGTATCTTGGTACTAGATAAAAATGATAACTCTAACAATTTCTTTGTTCTTAACACCCCTTAATTTCCAGGAATTAGTCACTTCAACAGTCTTCGATGGTTATATGGGTATCCAAAATACGAACGAGATGGATGTTTGTTGTACCAACCATTCTTGTTAGTCCCGATTCCGATAAAGAAAAGGTAAAATTTTATAACAAAGTTTTCATATTGTTGATTCCTGGGCGTAGTGCTTCTTCCCCTATGCTGCCTATTGGTACTAGTGGAGTAAGATTGACCTAACCCATAGGTGTAACCTTTCGCTCAATACTAGAATCTACAATTGAAGCATCTGAGGCTGCATTAATCGGGGATACACGACAGAAGGAATTGTTTTATTTACAAACTTCACCTTCACGATAAGCGTAGATTTATTTCAATAATTTTTTTTTCTTTCTCTCCCGAATAATGTATCTTTCTCCGAAGACTGAAAACGGTAAATAAAAAAGAACATCAAATCGCACCATCTCTGTAATAGGTGAATGCCTCTTTTTCTCCTGAAGTTGTCGGAATTATTCGTAATAAGATATTGGCTACAATTGAAAAGGTCTTATCAATAAAATTTCCGTTTATCCGAGATCTGGGCATAGGTAGCAATCCATTCCATAATTTCTTTTACTTACCTCTTGTGAGAAAATGATCCCACAAGCAAAGGAATTATACAGTACGAAATAACATAAAAAAAAGAATCATTAAAAAAAAAAGGATATGACCTTCTATTCAAATTATTATTATTATTTTTGAAAGGAATCAATAAAAAAAATTAGATTTAATTTAATCCAAATGTAGTAGTATAAGAATGAAAGGAACTATTCCGATTTTCTCAAAGTTAAAGAATCAAAGAATTTATCTTACAGATTAGGATAATTAGAGAAATCTTAATTGATATGCTACAAAGAGTAAAAAGACTCGAATGATCATTCTATGATGAACCGTCTGTTTTGTGTTGTGTGCATTACATAGTGGGTATACACTATAACAATCAAATATAAAAATTCCTGTGATGATTCATTAATTTGGAATAGATCCATGGGGGTAAGGAGTTATTATTGAAAAATCTAAAACTGGAAAAGAATTTTAGAAGTTTATGGAATCATAGTCTAAAAAACGAAATATAACCATGATTTATAAATAGAATCATGATCTAAAAGAAAAGTATCCATTAAACATAGTTTAAAAAAAATAAAAAAAAAAAATGGATCGATTGATTCATTCTAATTCATTGATTTAACCTGGTATAAAATTGATTTTATTTAGTATAAATAAAGAATAACTATTGGAAAAAAAATGGGAGCGCCATCTTCACAAAAATGAATAGATATATATCTTTTTTTTAACAGTTTTTCACAAAAAAAATGGATCTTTATCCCCGGAAGGATTTTTCTTTGATGAAAAATTTGATCCATTTTTTTATATTTAGAATTGATTGTACGTACCTATCCAACTAATATGAATGACTCACTATTCACTCGGTTTCTGGGTCATAATCATTATGTAGGAGAGATGGCCGAGTGGTTCAAGGCGTAGCATTGGAACTGCTATGTAGGCTTTTGTTTACCGAGGGTTCGAATCCCTCTCTTTCCGTACCTTTCGCCTAATTCACCAATCTT